AAGCTTCTTCATAGCATTATCCATTAAAAACGAATTTTCTAGCAATTGACTCCGTACCACTGAAATATTCGGCCGTATGCTTGAAAGATAACCCAAAAAATCAAAAGAATGCTTGGATAATTGGTTTATATGGATTCTTCCTGGTTGAGACCATACATAAAAATGACATTGCCAAAAATGGACAAGATAATATTTCCACTTATTCATCAGAAGAGGAGTATCTTTTGATGCCAGAATCGATTTTCCTTGATATCTAACATACTGTATAAAAGGATCCTTGAAGAACCATAAGGTGGCCGGAAAATCGTTAGCAAAGACTTCTTCGACAGGATATTTTATTTTTTCATAAAAACGTATTCGCTCAAAAAGAATCCCAGAAGAGGTTAATCGTAAATGATTAGATTGGTTACGGAGAAAAAGTAAAATGGATTCGTATTCACATACATAAGAATTATATAGGAGCAAGAATAATCTTTGATTACTTTTTGCAAAAATGGATTTTTTTGGAGTAATAAGAGTATTCCAATTATAATACTCGTGAAGAAAGAGCCGTAATAAATGCAAAGAAGAGGGATCTTTCACGCAGTAGCGAAGGGTTTGAACCAAGATTTCCAGATGAATGGGGTAGGGTATTAGTACATCTGATGCATAATTTAAATGTGGAAATTTGTCCTCGAAAAAAGGAAATATTGAATGAATTGATCGTAAATTATAAGATTTTACGGTTTCTGTCTCCTCTAAGGAAGATACTAATCGTAGGGAAAACGGAATTTCCACAATGACTGCAAATCCCTCCGATATCATTTGAGAATACAAATTTTTGTTGTACCCAAAAAATTTATTTTGATTCGAATCATTAACGGAAATAATAAAATGATTCTGTTGATACATTCGACTAATTAAACGTTTTATAATTAGTAAACTAGATTTCTTGTCATAACCTACATTATCCAACAAAACGGATCTATTTAAACCACGATCATGAGCAAGTGCATAAATATACTCCCGAAAGATAAGTGGGTATAGGAAGTCATGTTGCTGAGATCTATATAATTCTAAATATCCTTGAAATTCTTCCATTTAAAATTCAATTTGAATCAGAAAAGAAATAGGTGATTTATTGGGTTATCAAATGATACATAGTACGATACAGTCAAAACAAGGTATTTATATTATAGTAAGAAAAAATTAGATACCTCGGAAACAAGTCAAACTCATCAACGGACTCTCCAGACCCTCCCTTTCCATATAATAGATTTATGTTCATTTATAGGATAACAAGATAGTTAGAAGCCCTTTATTTTATCAATCCAATCGCTCTTTTGATTTTGAAAAAAAAATCTCTTTATCAATATACTGCCTTCTTCTACACATTTATCTCTACCCCATAAAGGGGAATAGCTAATAGTTAGGACTCATAAGAAATTTCTAATCCACTCATCGGAAAAGCTTTTCCCGCATCAAGCACTAATATATTTTTAACGTCTAATTAGATGGGGTAATCATTCAAAAATGAAGAACAGAAGCTCGTTACTTTTTATTTCCCTAGAATTGGAACCTCTAGTAAGGCTCTACCCATTTATTCATTCGACCCCCCCAAAAAATTCTTTTTTTTTTTAATTGAATTTAAACAATTGAAATAAGATTTTGGACCTATTCAGTAAGAATGAAATATTCTCAGAATTATCCTACGACATGCTGCTTTTTCCATTCATTCCTTTCAGGATCAGTCGTGGTCTTACAAACTCTACCGATGGTATGGACGAATCTGTTGCTTCATACAAATGTGTAAAAGATGCTAGCCGCACTTAAAAGCCGAGTACTCTACCGTTGAGTTAGCAACCCAAATAAACAAATTAGAATGTGTAGATACAATCAGAATCCCAATAAATAACGAAATTGAATGGTACAACACAATCAAACCATTAAAAAAAAAAAAAAAAAAATGAAAAAAAAAACTCTAACTGAACATAATAAAAATGAACAAATCCGACGAAAATACAAAAAATTCTCAAATAAAAGATAAAATAAGGATAAAATCAAAGATTTTCAAATATTTATAGACCGCCTCTTGTCTCTCTTCTCTTATATTATCCATTAATTAGTATATATCGAGTTTAATTGATTAAAATCTTAATCAAAAAAGACTTCTTGTATGACAGAAAATATAAGAGCCTATTATTTGAATGAAATAAAATCTATGGAACAGGGATAAATAGATCCATTTATCCACGATCGGATTATATTTATTTGATACACTGTTGTCAATATGAATATTGAGAAAAGCATACGTATACAAAAGAGAAAACAAATTCTAAATCGAACTAACAATTCCGATTTCAATCAATTAAAATGAATCAAATTCAAATTATTTCAATTGAAATATAAAAAAAAAACGAAGGACTTGTGTTGGATTGGCACTATATAATATAGGTGGAAGACTAAATTAAGGAAGACGGAGGAGAAGTAGAAAAAAAAATGAGGTTTATTCAATAACTAAAATAAGCAGATTTAGTCCTTTGTTTTTTTTTTGTTCATAGAGTTCCAACGAAAACGGGGGTAATGTCAAATTTTTATGTCTATAGACCCCATTACTTCTACGTCATTTCTTATTTATTCACTTGATCTTTTTTTCTATATTTATTTTATTAATTGAATTTTGTTTGTTGATTAAGGCGAAGTTCCGTAAAAACCCCCGCCTTTTTTGAAATATCATGAACAGTTCCTGTAGGTTGAGCGCCTTTTTCAAGGAAGTATAGAATAGCAGGAACATTTAAATAGATTTGATTCTTTATCGGATCATAAAAACCCACTTTACGAAGATCTCTTCCCTCTCGTCGGGATCGAACATCAATTGCAACGATTCGATAAATGGCTCATTGGGATAGATGAAGAATACCCCCCCTAGAAACGTATAAGAAGTTTTCCCCTCGTACGGCTCGAGAAAATTCGAAATTATGTCTATGTATAGAATTACAATATCAAATATATATCCATAAAATAAAATCATCAAATTAATTAGACTATTGATTTTAGTACTTTTTTCTTATTCTTACCCAACAAAAAAGAAAATTAGTCGTATTTGCACCCTCATAACTCAAGTTGGATAACTCTGAAATAACTCAAAAGAGAAACCTTTTAGATATTTCATCTATTGAGCGGTCTCTAACCCTTTAATTGTCTGTCTTCTTTAGAATCCATTTTGATTCTTTTCTGATCTAGTTGTTAAGACAATTGAAAATGGTATTTCCTTGTTCCAGGATCTTTGCCTTGAATCATTGGGTTTAGACATTACTTCGGTGATCTTTAAATCCTTTCAAAACGGCAGCAACATACCATTTTTTGTGATTTCTTTCTGTCAAAGAATCATACGAATGTTTGATTCCTGCGTAATACACTTTCCTTTTGATTTGATCGAAAGAGTTTTACCAATTTCAACAAACTTTCCTTTTGAATTGGAAAGTTTCTCGAATAGGACCCTTTAAGTTTATGTATCGAAAATATACTTACGAAGCTGTTCCAATTTATTGATTGATACTAACCCTAGATTCTTGCCCCTGAAAAATAAATCAATACTTTCTACTCGAGCTCCATCCTATACTATATTATATTATATCATACCCCCCAAAAAAAGAGAGTTACAGCGGAACAGAACAAATGATGTCGAGCCAAGAGCACTTTCATTCCTATATAATATATAAAAAAATGGTGGATGTAAGACTCCACAGCGGATCATGTCCTTCAAGTCGCACGTTGCTTTCTACCACATCGTTTTAAACGAAGTTTTACCATAACATTCCTTCAGTTTGGAACCCATATGTAATTGATTCAATTATGGAATCATGAATAATCATTAGTTCGGATAGAGATTAATAGAATTTAATATTGGAAATTCTATAAAAATAATTTTTTTTTTTTTTTTTATTATTTCTATTTTCTTATTTATATTATTCTAAATTTGAGAATATTTTTCGATTATTGTAAAAATCAAATTAGTTAACTAAATTCTAACTAATATAACACGAATAAATAAATATAATACGAAGAAACAAGTTATTTTGAATCTGTATCTTCAAGTAACATAATAGTGGTAGCATAAATTCAACAATTTCACACTTCTTCAAGTACCAAGAACTCATAGGAGTTCGTTACAAAGATTGAATTGATTGAAAAATCTCCTATCCGATATAATTATTTGCATTTTGCATAACATAAAGTTTTACAGCAAGGACCTTTCGTTTTTTATCATCAGTAAGAGAGAGAGAAATTCATATTGGATTAAACCATCTGTGATTAAAAAAAGATAGATAAAAAAACACTGATGTAAGGGAGAAATTTTATGTTGTTATTTTTTCATATTTATACTGATTTATACTGTAAAATCGTTTGCGTGTTATTTGAACTCAATTAAATTTGTGAAAAAGATATGATTCCGCGGATTATGAAAAAAAAAAATAATAATCACATTCTATACCAATATTCTACTCTTAATACAGAAGGCTGTTCGAAAAGGCAATCTTTTATATCTATTTTATTATGATATATTTTATATATATCAAAAAAAAATTAGAAATATATTATATTAATAGAATGTTAATATAATGATCACATTATATAATAATATATATAGACGGGGTATGCTCTGGGACGGAAGGATTCGAACCTCCGAGTAGCGGGACCAAAACCCGTTGCCTTACCACTTGGCCACGCCCCATTTATTTCTATTCGACACTAATAAACACTAATATTGGTACGGGTTATTCGTCAACTCCAGTCTAAATATCTATTATTTCTAAAATGGATTACTAGAATTTTTATACATGTAGACTATACATGTAGACATAGAATTAAACTGAATTTATTGATCATTACATATAATTCAATTAAGATATTGTACGAAAGTATGATTTATTCTATTCTCTTTTGATTTGAGATATAGAAGGATTTTTGATTGGGTGAGTTCAAATCAAAGAAAGTTTTTTGGTCTATCTTATTTATTTTTATTCATTTTTTTTTCGTCTATCAATAATACCCTATTTATAATAATAAAATATAATAATAAAAAACTCGATTCAATTTATTAATAACTCAATCAAAATAAATACAATTATCCCCAAAAACAAAATGTTTGTTATGCTTAATATTTTAAGTTTGATCTGTATCTACCTTAATTCTGCTCTTTATTCCAGTAGTTTTTTCGTCGCCAAATTGCCCGAAGCCTACGCTTTTTTGAATCCAATTGTAGATGTTATGCCAGTAATACCCCTGTTCTTTTTTCTCTTAGCCTTTGTTTGGCAAGCTGCTGTAAGTTTTCGATGATATTTTTAATAAAGTCCCAGACAAATTCATGATTTATTCGAAAAAAATTCGTGGAATTGATAAGATCAGATACGTCTTACACTCTCAATTCAAATATTGAAATTCTTGTACAACCGCGACAAATCCGGATCACCCCACTTTATTTCTTGGTGTCAAAATAAAAAAGGGTAGGGTATGTGGTATAAAAGTGGAGAATCTATTCTCTTTTTTCCTAAAAAAAAATCTTGGAGATTGTGTAATGCTTACTCTCAAACTATTTGTTTACACGGTAGTGATATTCTTTGTTTCTCTCTTTATCTTCGGATTCCTGTCTAATGATCCAGGACGTAATCCTGGACGTGAAGAATAAAAAATAAGGTTTTCTTTGCTTGATTTTAAACTGTTATTAGTAAGATTTTATCTATTCCACTTCTTTAACTATATAATTTTTAACTATATAATAATAATAAAAATAATATAATAAAAAAGAGCTCGCGATAAATTCGAAAGAAAATGCCAAGTCATCAATGAAAACGGAAAGAGAGGGATTCGAACCCTCGGTACGAAAAACTCGTACAACGGATTAGCAATCCGACGCTTTAGTCCACTCAGCCATCTCTCCTCTCAATTGAAAAAGGATAATACTATGTTACATTATAAAAAATAAGGCTTGAAAACGCCCGTCATAGTATATACTCTTATTTTTTGATTTCGTGATTTCGTCCGAAGGGGCTTTTTAGTTCCACGGCCCGGCCCGGTCAGTACTTAGCCGGGCCCGCCCTTTTGTTCCAACAAATCATAAATCAAAAGATTTATTAAATTTGAAAAAAATAAATAAAGAAAAAAAAAATTGCTTGTTATTGCGATAAACAAAAAGAACCTTTTCCATTTTTATGATATATAATCAAATGGTATCGAATCAAAGTGCCATTTCTTTCTTAGTTAGTCCTTTTATTCCGGTTTAAATAAGAAAAAGGGAACTCTCGTTTCTTGCCACAACCCATTTTTGTGTTATGGCTTAAGTTCGAGACAAAACCTCGGGCAAAAAAGCACTTGTTATTTAGTTATTTTGTTATTTTTTGTTATTTAGTTATTTCTTTTTTGTTATTTAGTTATTAAAGTGAAATGAATCCCCTTTTCCTAATCTCATTAGGTCCTCTGATACAAAAGGTAAACGCTCTAGTTTTCATGATTCTTTTCTGATCTTTTGTTTTAGTTTTGATTAGGGTCGACAAAAGGTCCATTTATATACAATAATCGGATTGTAGCGGGTATAGTTTAGTGGTAAAAGTGTGATTCGTTCTATAACCCCTTATATAGTTAAAGGGTCTTTCGGTTTGATTAATATTCATTCCGAACAAAAACTTTAGTTCTTAAAAGGATTGAATCCTTTACCTCTCAATGAAAAATTCGAGGAAGAATATACATTCTCGTGATTTGTATCCAAGAATCAATTTTAAATTGAAAAGTTGGATTATGAGATTACGAAACATAATTTTTTTTTATTGGATAAATACTTCCAATTGAATGAGTATGAGTAAAGGACCCATGGATAAAGATAAAAAGTGTATTTCTAATCGTAACTAAATCTTCAATTTTTCATTTCTATAGGGGGAATTGAAGCAAAACAGCTATTAAACAATGTCTTTGGTTTACTAAAGACATCGATAAATTGTTTTAGCTCGGTGGAAACAAAATACTTTTCCTAAGGATTCTTTCAAATAGAAGTAGAGAACGAAGTAACTAGAAAGATTGTTAGAATATAAACCCCCTCCTTTCTATAGGGATCGTCTAGAAAGCGGGTTGTTCTGAATAGATTTAAACATAAAAGCTGACATAGACGTTATGGGTCGGATTTTTTTATTTCGTTCATGTCTGAATCTGGGAATTTATCCATCTTCCATAAAGGAGCTGAATGAAACCAAAGTTTCACGTTCAGTTTTGAATTAGAGACGTTAAAAATGATGAATCAACGTCGACTATAACCCCTAGCCTTCCAAGCTAACGATGCGGGTTCGATTCCCGCTACCCGCTTTTACTTTATCGTTATAATCTTTAATATTCTAAAAATGAAATATTAATATTATTAAAATATTAAATAAAAAAATTGAATGAATCGAATTAATGTAATGCATCATTGACTTGAATACTAAATTCTTGGAATTCTTTCAACTATTTTTCCGAACAAGAAATATGAAAATT